GAAGGCGCAAGTCCCATTTTGATACAGAAGTATGCCCAACAAACGAAAGTTTTCACGGTCTTGAGGAATTTGGTTTGACTATTCAATTCCATAGGCAAAGGAAGGTAGTACCAAAGAAGGATCATTTGGCATAGGCAGCGAGCCCCTACTAGGGCTGGTGGTTGGCTCGGAGTACCCCATAGTTGATTGTAAAAGATTCCTTAATTACTTCTAATTCTTATGCTTCGGCGGTATGACCACTGGACTTGCCCGGCGCCGCCCTTTTTGATGATACACCTGTCTCCTATCCATTGATAGTTGTATACTCAAATCTTCCGAGCTACCACAGAAAAAGAGGAAATAACAAGGCTTCTAGAACAAGAAAAAAAAAAAAAAAAAAGTCCAAGTGGAAGAATATGCTGTTATAGAATCCTCTGCTCTTTGTGCTGGATTCACTCCTTAAAGTGCTTTATGAGTCAGATCCTTCTTCTCTCTCCTCTGCATGAGATCTTTTCCTGAGGATTTGCTTTGAAGGAAAGGATTGCCTTCATTCATATAGGAAGTTGCCCGAAGAGTCACCGCTTACCGGATATCGATGAGGGAGAGGAGCCGTGATCCCCCAAGTGTCCGACCAGCACTTCAAACTTGTGTTCTAGCAAGGGACATAGCTTGGCTTCGGTGATGAAAGTCCTTGTCATCAATACCAATTACGAGTTGAGATAATGTTCTCGAAAAGAGGGCGGCTTTGAGGAAATCGGCTCTGTGATAAAGGATCCCAAAGTTGGTTGAAAGCCTACTACCTATTTAGTTCAGTATTCGAAATCTCTCTTCGTGGGCGCTTAGGTTAGCTGGTCTTCTGGTCGAGTTTCCCTCTGCTCTTCCTTTGGTTATATACCAACTTACCTACCTGGATGCGTGGATTTTCCTGATTCAGCGGCTTCGTATGAAGCGTCCGCGGATTACTAAGTCGTAGATCGAGATCTTAGGATCTAGCTAGATAAGACTTATTACACCTTGGGGAAAGCCCATACGGCAGAACGAGACCCTTTCATAAGGAAAGAGTTCTTGTTGCTTCAAAAAAGATCTGGCGAAGAACACCAGTGAGGTGAGACACGAAAGACTTTAAAGAGCTCACGCGGATTATGCCTACCTTGGCTACTGGTGAAGATTGAGTCAATTTACTTAACCAAAGCCATACCGCTCCGTGGGTGACTTAGGAAGCGGCTTTGTCTTAGCCTTTCTACCTTCTGCCCGATCCTTTCATGGAGGAAGGACTTCGTACCGTACCAGGGCTGGAATCTAAGTGGAAATTCCAAGGTTTCTCTTTCAAAGCTAGAAGCAAACAAGGGTCCCTGCTTTCTCTCTTTCAAAGAAAGCTTGAAGCGCAGTTCTGGTTGTTAAGTCGTGACATACTCATTTACAATCTTATTGCGGATAAGGAATCGTTGATACGTAGGAGTTTTGAACCAACACTCCTACCTGAGGGTAAGGTTCCAGTAGTTGTGCCCGAACCATCTTTAAGTTCTAATTTCGGCCAAACCTTTCAAATTGGAGCTTTGGAAGCTTATGATATACACCGGGTGGATGAAGGAAGAAGCCTCTCGAGCGAGAACTTGAACAACGAAAGCCCTAGTAATGGATTTGGCATTTCAACTCTTTCCATCTTCAGAGATGAGAAGAGGGAGGTCCATAATTCACTTAGTGAAGAATGGGTTCATTATTCACATATAGCATTATTCACATATAGTAAGTCTGAAAAGAAAAGGCTATCGTCTCCTCCTACCAGGATTTCTCCTGTATGAATCAGGTAAACCGCTTCCTCGTTGATCTTCATATCATTCGATATGCCTAGGTCTCCTATCTATCACTGGCCAAGTAGGCAGCGCCTTGGTTCCATCGTTCGAAGGAAGGCAAGAAAGAGAAGGATTAAGCAACCTCTGGGTCTGGTTTTTCTGCGCTTACTCGATCCTCTATCCATATGGAATAACTAAACCTATGCATATGCCAAGCGTTCCTGTCGAATAAAGGGCGGTCTAATAACTGGACGAGACCAATCACTGCACATTTGAGCTATCCACATTTAATTTCCTTGTGAAATGGGCTCGAACCTATGTGTCAAGTCAAGCCTTTCAAGCTTGTTCTCCATCCAATTTTCACTATTTTATTTATGATAGTCAATCCGGTTTCGTCTATTGATGAGGAATATCCAAGAAAGCCCCCTGTGGTGTCAATAAAAGAACTCCTCCTCTTCCTTTCCAACGGGTTACTCAAAAAAGAAATGGAGGATGCCGCCTCTATAGTCAAAAAGGGGAAAGCTTGACCCCGGTAGCCTCGTAGGAAGGGCGACTGATCCAGCCGAGTACATAAGCAAAAGCTACCGCAGTCAAGAAAAGGCTGGTCGGAAACGCACGCACGGCAGAGTATAACTATAGAAAATGTGAAAGCTCGACCTGTCATTACAATGATTGTGAATCTTGCTACTACAATGACTGGGAATTACGATTCCGTCGGAGCAGGAAAAGAATATGGAAAAGGTCTATAGAGTGGGCGGCTCTCAATCCTTGGGGAACCGACCTCTTTACATATGTAAATTTCTAAGAAAACATAAAATCCTGCGAGTCAGAGCAACTTTAGAACGGAGACATGGGATAGATTACGAAAGTGCTAATTCAATTCACTTAGGGCTCCTTTGAGTCACTATAGATATAGATCGAGACCCTGACTTCTTAAATTTCGTATTTGAGTATCGCCTATCAACCGGGGCTCCTACCCATCAATTGTTATGGCAGTCGCAAAGCTGCTTGCTGGTAAGGACGAGTGGGTTTCGATTAGAGAGGAGAAGGAGTCATTCCAAAGGGTTTCAAGGTTCAGTGGAGAATGGAAAGAAGACGACGCTTCGAAGCAAAAAAGAAAAGCAAGGCGGTAACCTTCCCTGTGATGATAGGTTGAGGAATTTTAACAAAAAATGTTGTATTCTGCGCTATAGAGAGAGCTAGCGACCTTTTAAGTATGCTTGTAGGGGCGGAATGGTACTACTTCATCTGAGAGGAAAGCTAAGAACACGAAACCCTTCAATCTAAGCAGAATACTTATCCTCCATCTAGGGAGGTAGACCGAACCCACAAACTGAGGCCCTTACACTAATAGTCAATCCGAAAGATTGGAAAAAGGCGAAAGAGCTAAATCCCTATTCTTCTTAGGCAACGAAGTCGCGAGTCGAGCACGGCAGCTCATCGCTGGTAGTACCCGAGCCTTAATCTTTAAGTGTCACATCTCGGGCCAGGAAACATATCCCAGGCCCAAGTTAGAACTAGAAATGGGATACTTCAGAAAAAAAGGGGATTTGAGTCCTTAAGAATCTTCTGGTTGCAGATGTCCTAGAGCTATAGCTGAAGACGAGAGGCTGAAGCAAGTGGAGAAGAAGATCTGGAGCTGCGAGCTGAAGACAGTTGTTTCAACCTATGAGAGGAGTTGGTTCTCTAGTAGAATAGTTTGGATCGAGATCGAGAAGCAGCTCTCTTAAGCTTAGCAGAATTCGTTGGAAAGTGGGCATATAAGGAAAGGTATGATGGCATTGCCCGGTAACCTTCTTTAGCCAAAGAGATCCGAAATTGGCGAAGCTTAGAGAGTGGAGTTTCAACTGACGTGGGGACCTACTTTAGGCATTTATTTTTCCCACGTTTTGAGCGGGTTCTTGAGCAGCCATGTCATTCCTTGGAACGAGCTGTTCGAGTGAAAGCTTGTTAATCCACTGATTGGTGATGAAAGATAGAACTCATAGGCTTCCACTGCCCTGATTTTGGTTGTTCACGGAACTCGTATGAGCGGGTAGATCTCTACTACTACTATACATACATTTTTTTTTCGCCCTTTCTTTTGTGCCGAGACCTTGACTGAGACTGATTGATTCGCCAACCTTAGCAAATAATAGGCAATCTTTCGATTTCGACGAATCTGCACTTGGCCTGAAAGTTCCATCCCTAGGACCTGTAGTGGCACGAGAACAAGCAAGCTTGACCCGATCTAAGGACCTGAAAGCTTCGACACAGGAGATTCGGACAGAGAAGTTAGCGGTAGGGGTCTTTCCTCTCCGTTACCTTGTTGGGTCAACAAATGTAATTACTTCTTTCGGAAGCTTATGCGGGATTCTTTCTGAAAAAGCATTCTAGTTGTGCTGTACCTTTCTCCGCTCTCCCCGGCTGTGCCGTACCGGTGAACTGAACTCGAGTTCGTTCTAACAGAATGCTAACATCGCCCTTGGTGATTGGCCAATTCCAAGGTCTTTCTCAATAGAGCTCTACTAATGAAATAGGGGTGGCGAAACCAAGGCTTTCAGTCCCTCTCAATGGGTAAATCGGGGTAGACCAGCACTGTTAAAGGCTACTCCCAGCCATGTTCCCGCTCGGTTTCAAGTCTACTCTGTAGCGACTGCCCCAGGTCCTTGACCCGACCAACTCACGACAGTTGGTACATTAGTGAAAGATGCTGTTCCCTTACCTATTCGTTTTAGATATCTAGCTTTAGCTAGAATCAACCCCAATATAGAGGGCACCTACCTTCTTTCATCTCACCGATCTTGAATCTCAACGATCGAAGTTCCTTCGCAGCTTTTACAGGGGGAAGGCGGAACGAGTGATTCCGTGCATTACCGAAGTTGGGGGGATCTCCTTGCCTGCCAAGTCGGCAGTCATAATAGAATCATATGTGGCACCGGATCCGTTTATGCTTCAGCCGCTATCGCCCCTACTCTCTCTTAAGCTTGCCCCCGTGCTGAAAGGCCGTATCGCGCGAGTACGCACGTCTATCACGTTTTTCTTACTTGATGAGCGAAGTAGGCTTTCCGGTCTTCCTGGCCTTCTGCTTTCAGACTAAAAGCTGTTATTAATCTCCCTTCCCTGTTAGCTGACAACAAACTATCCGCTACTGTTGCTAAAGCAGTTGGTTCGTTCAGTTGGTGCTGCTAGTTCAGATGGTGCAGCTAGCGCTAGGGTTAGGAAGGCAAGAAGGCAAGGAGTTAGTTCACAGCGTCGAAGTCTTCAAGCGGAAGGCCAGGCTACTATATGATCGTACACGACTAAAGCTAGCTCATCAAGTCGTTTCACTCGAGCCATCTTTTCTTTTGGGGAAGCCCTTATAGGCGGGAGGGAAGTAAAGGGGCAAGCCCAAATGGAAACGTCTTAGTGTTGTTCCTAGGTTGAGGGGCGGGGGCAAGCTTCAAGACACGACTTCAAGCTGTTAGTACGACTAGCTGGCTTCCTAGCTCGAGTGAATGCCGCAACGCAATAAGGCGAGAGCGGTCTCATGAGTGGATGAGTGATACCAACTGATCATTTTCTCTCCTCGATTCGATTGTGTGAGGGAGCTCGAAAGAGAGAGTAACTGAAGGTAAGAGAAGAATGAGAGAGCGCTATTTTTATTATTAGTAGTCAGTTGCGATATGCGATAGTAGTTCCCTTTCTAGGAGGAAAGTAAAGAAAAGCGAGCGATTAAGCGTTATAAATCCTTATACCAGCCAAGTGAGCGAATAAATGAGCGAGACTGAATCCGTAGTTTCTTACTTTCTTCCAACGCGAGATGCTTTATCCTATGAATAGCACCAGTGGAGTCGACGTGGAGAAGGCTATCAAGTCGACGCCTTTACGTTTTACGTATAGGGGACGTCACTTTACAGCTCTCTCCGGTTACTCTTCTCTCGGGTCGATCTCCTGAAACAAGTGGTTAATACGTAGATAAGAGATTCGACTCAAAATAATTATATGAGAAAGAGGAGTTCTTCCTCAGTAGCTCAGTGGTAGAGCGGTCGGCTGTTAACTGACTGGTCGTAGGTTCGAATCCTACTTGAGAAGCCAAGAACAGATTCTTTCTGTCTATTAGAGGATCACCCCTTCGAAAGCACTAGCAGTTCGGTGTGAATAAGAAAGTGTTAAGTGAGTCTTCCTGGACCTATATGAAGAGGGCGATTCGCCACTTCTTTGAATAGCAACATCTTTCTTATTACAGCACAAACCACAAACAACTAATTGAATAAGAGAGGAAGAGGTTTCGCAGCTAAGAGATACATAAGGCCAAGGAAATTGATGTAGCGCCTTTCGTTCGTTTGATAATTTTTTTTTTTTTTTTGAAGACTTAGAAAATATAGGGGTCATCGTCATTCTCGACTTAGGCTGAGATCCAGTCGGCTTTATTTGGACTGGAGGTACAGAGTAGGCAACTCCTTTGCCTTTCATCTGCCGGACATCCCTTTTGGCAACGAGACTCGGCTTGGGGATTCCTTCAGAAAGGGGAGCTTTTCCTTTGTTTGATCTTGGTTTGGTCATCTAACTTTCAAGCCTGTTGGGAACTGGTTTCGCCTTTCTCATCGGGCCTTGGCTTTAGGAGGTTCTTTGGAATGTTCTTGGTGGTGTTCTGCTGGTTTATGATTGACAGCTTCATTCCGAACCGAACATTTCAAATCGCTGTTCCATACTAAGCCGTCAGAGTGTCCACTTTTGACTCCAGGACCCTGAGCTGATAGTCCTTTCGCATAAGTGAGGGTTCAATGTGTCTTAAGGTGGGCAAAACGACTTCTTCATATAATGGTTTTGTTTCTGAAGGACCCTCCTAACCTCCTCGGGGAAGCATTCTTGGAGGGTGACTGACTAATGCCCATTCTTTCTGGACATAGTCATCCAAGGAATCTATGTATTCTTACAAGGCTGATTTCTTATGCTTTAGTTGAGCAGGTTCAACAGGAAAGGATTTTCTACCCCTTCGTTTTCGCACCTGAGGCTTGGGAAGTGGAAGAACCTGAGGGGTTACAAGCCTTCTTACACTTGATGCCGGGTTCACACCGCTGCTGCAAATGGACACCATGGAAAGAGAGCTGTATATAAGATATGTGCTTCGGCCTTACCAGCTGAACCACATGTCCACAGAGTTAAATGTCTTTTATTTAAGAGCTTAGCTAGCTTCTCTAATGGGCACGTAACTCGAAACGGAGCGAACCTCACGCGCCGTCACGAAATGGAAGTGACTCCTACCGCGAAATGAGAGGCCGGTCTGAGATCGAAGACGGGCCATCTCCAGGCCCCTAACAGGAGAGGAAGCCGGCTGTTAACTAGGAACCCGCCTCCTTGAGTGCCTTTAACCAGGTACTGCCCCGGATATGATCTCGTGAGCTCCGAATGGATAGTCCCTAAACCTCTCAACGAGCATGTCTCCCCTGGCCTCTTCCCTACTGACTCGCAGTATCACTGGGCTTATCCGTCCTACCTTTGGGTAAGACCTTCCTTAATCCCGACGCTGTACGCCCTTTAGAGATAGGGGCGCAACGCTCTTGATTCCGCCCTATTCATTACATCCTAGCTCGGATTAAAAACCTTACCTCCTCTCGAAGGTCGGAGATAGTAGAGCACTCGCGAGACGAAGCTATTTTACCAAATAAAATTCCTCTCCCCCCGCTCGAGCAGATCAAAGACCAGACAACAAAAGAATTTATAAGACCAATCCGGTAAGACCTTTGTTCGGGTATTGAACTCAGGCTCTTAAGGCTTCCGGCTTTAGTTATGGCTTCAATCGCGCCAAGAGTTGTTGCAAGAGTTCTTGCTTCCAATCTTTCTGCTTCTGCTTCCGAGCCTTATTTAGAAAAGAAAGAAAAGTCTAAATTTCTTTCCTAAGGCTTTTCTCTATTAAATAAGGCTTTTATTTTAGTCGAAAATCGAAAACAAGGTCCGTACCAAGTGCTTCCTTTCCCACGGGTAATGATGCAGGAGATTCAAGGGCAACTAACGGGGAACGGAGTAACTCTCCCAAAGCAAACCCTGGGGCTGACCTCGCTAGCTCAGCTTCTTTAGCTGCTTTAGCTGCCTCAACTCCTTCAACTTCTGCACCTCCCGCTTTTCTGCCCTAGCCCTATACTATAGTTAATGGGGATTCAAATCGGACAAGTTCACCTTTTCGGGGGATTTTTCGCATAAAAATAGCTTCTTTCCGAGAGAAATCTCCATAATGTATCTCCAGCCAAGCTTATTATTAAAGGGCCCAGCTTTGAAGTTTAAGCCATTGCCCACTGCAAAGCTTTAGCTGCTTTTCCCGGGGTTGAATGCATTTTCTTCCTTCTTTTCCAATCCCAAGGCGAGGCCTAGAACCAGTGGTTTCACGAGTAATTCATATAAACTCCCACCCCGGGTAAGGCTTCTCTTTCTCTTCCCGCTGCTGTTCCTGCTGCTGTCCCAGCTGCTGTTCCCGGGTCAAAGTCAAAGCTCAGGGTAGCCGAACTTTCTCTACCAGTCGAGATCAATTACATATAACCTCTTCCCGCCTCTGACTTTTTTTCTTAATTAGGCTCAGCTGCTCAATCTTTTATTTGTATAGGGGTTACTTAATTAGCTTGGGGGCCTCTTCGCTTTGCTTGAAGTGCCAGTGCTTGCTTTCCACCGGGAAAAGACCCTTGTCGTACTACCCGAACCCGAATCAAGAAAGACAAGATTTTCTCCGGCATTGAAAACAGTTGCTGCTGTTGTCGCTGTTGTTGGTGCTGCTCTTGAAAAGGCTCCTGCTTTTGCAGTTGAAAACGCTCCGGCTGCTGTAACGGCATCTGTAACTGCATCTGGAACTCCAGGTACGGCTGCTGTAACTCTAGGGACTAAAAGAAGCTCTAGTTCCGGGGAAGGAACCTGGGTTAAACGCTCTAACTGCAGCTCTAACTCCCGCTTGAGCTCAACTTGGACCGAAGGTAAGCCCGGACTTTATTATCAGGCTACGCGCCTTATCAGGCTACGGCAAAGCAGCATAAGACATTTCATCCCGTCTTACTCGTCGGAATCGCACTTACTGAGTTCAAGCTTTCGGTTTAGTAATATTAGGCGAAAGGCTCAGCTTCACAAGAAGTGTATGCAAGTCTCACTCAACCCGGGGAGAGAATTGGGAGCTGTTCCCGGGGCAGAGTCCAATCCTGTTGTTGGCGCTGTTGAAAATGCCCTTAATCGGTTAGCAACAACACATCAGATAAGAAAGGAAGCTGGCGCTGCAGTTGAAAACGCTACTGCTTTGGCTGTTGAAAATGCAGCTTTGGATGCTGTTGGAACAGCTGTTAAAACCCCAGGTAAAAGAGTTCTTGGCCCAGCTCCAGCTGCTTTGCCCTACCTAATTCGAGAAGGTAAACCCGTTCTTGGCGCTGTCCTAATACGAGTTTAAACACCCTAAGACGAGAAGGTGAAACTCCCCCCCCTATCAAATAAAAAGGGCAACCGAGCTAAAAGTGGAACTAGCGAGGGCAGCCTTAGCTCTTGTATCTGTTGGCGCGGGACTAGCTTTACTGAAGTTAGATGGGGGAAAATCCCGGGGAAACTTGTCCGATTTCAATTGTTATTAGTTAAGTGCCTCTAGCTCTAGGAATAGCTTCTTTCAGAGAGAAAGAATGTCATAGGAAATCTCCCGCGGAAAGAGAAGAGCCAAGCCTAAAAGTAGGGAAAGAGGGCCTTTCAGTTGGGACAGTTCCCTAATCTTACTAAAGTGAGGAAGTAGGATTCGCCAGTGTAGGTTGATTAACCTGTTTCGGGTGAGGCAGCTAAGCCAGTAGTAGTTCAGTTCATGCCCCGACCCTGCTTGTCGTTAAGTTCCGAGCCTGAGTTCCCTGTTAAGCTGGGCTAGCGGAGTGAATCTACTCTACCGGTGGGAGAAGAAATTTCTTAAATAGAGAAAGAAGCTTATTAGCGGCTCATCTCGTTCAAACCCTATCGTTGTAAAGCGCGGGAAAACCAAGCTCTGCTTCAAAGATCGATTCCGCGATTGGGACTAGATCTGGAACTGGAACCCTAATTACGTAATTAAAGAATAGGACCTATACCCTTTCGCGGATATGCGATTCCATAGCCTAAAGGCAAGCCACGAAAGAGCCGATCGATCTCCCTACTCAACAAAAGCAAAAGCTCGACCAGCAGGGCCTAATATTACTAAGGTCTTGAATCTCCCCCTCTCTTTGAACTTTTCATGGATAACTGCTCGTTCGCAAAGCCCGAATCTAGCCCTTTGGTCGCTCTTCTCTCTGATGCTAAGACTGTGGTTCTCACCCTGTCCTTTCTGTGAACCGAATCTTCCTATCGACTAACAGAAGTTGCCTCTCCCGGCTTTAATTAGGGATCCCCTATCCCTGCTCTTTGTGAATCCGCCGCTAGCTCTAGCTAAAGCCAGGAGCTCTTCTTCGCAATTTCCGTCCTCGGGCTTCTTTATCTTCGTATTTGGAATTGTAATCTACTTAACGCTTGAAAAGCCTTGTTCCACAATCTCGGATCAATGCTATCTTCTGTTATAAATGCATAGAGTCCCCACATACTTAAACAGTGCAAATTTACCTCGATGAAACTTCCTCCTATGCCTTATCGGGCGAACCCTTGGGCTGGTGTCAACTTAAAAAAATGCTTATCTTATGATGGCCATCAATTGCTCTTTTTCTGGGTGTAGATGGGAATGGCGGGGCCGAGGACATGGACTCGTAAATTGACCTGCTTGACCCGTGACCTGTCTTGTTGCTCCCTGGGCAAACAGACAGACGATGTTTTCCCAGAAATCGGTAAATTCAGCCTTGTTAGTGCTCTATTCAACCGGCTTTCTTTAGTCGTCCAGGTCTGATCACTTCACATCAACTCAGCAGAAAGCTAGATTATCAACTTCGGAGTGGCAAGTATCGGAAAGAAGGGCCCCATGGCATAATAATAAGGCATTAGAGTTGGCTCTCAGCCGGTCTCTTTGGTTGGTGTCTTGTCCTTCACACGATGAGTCAGTGTCTCCCAACGCAGCGACAGAAGCGTAACGAGTGGTCCTCTGAACTAAACAGATATACGATGTCTGCTAACCTTTCAGTTATAGGCATACCTATTGCCTGATCAGGTGCATTTCACGCTTCTACGATTGAGCCTCGAAAGATTTTTATATTAGGATTTGTTGCTTCAATAGTAAGGAACGGGGTCCTTGAGACCCGAGCTCCCCTAAAACGATAGAGGAAGAAGATTTCCAACTTTTAACTGCGAAAATGGCTAAGAAGAGGGGAACTAAGGTTTTCCTTCCTTCGGGAACTCATTTCTTCAATCCAAACAAGGATAGCCTTTGCTTTCTTAAGTTCTTATCAGTATAGTGAAAAGGAAATTTTCAGCTATTTTCAAAACCTTATCCGGGCCAGAAGTAAGGAATTTATCAAAGCCTATGGACGAAAGCATTCTCAACAAGAAAGGAGAATAGCTTATTATGTGAAAAGACTTCCTTCTATAGTGAAGACCTATAAAATAATAATTTAACAAAAAGGACTTACCTTTTTGCTTTGCAGGAACAGGAACAAGGAAAAGAATAGCGGCACAACTATGCTCTGTTGGAAGGGATGGAACTGTGATCTCGATTTAAAAAGTCCCTAAACCAACCGGCTCGGTTCCCCCTATTAGAAGACCACTTCCTCAGCGTAACCTACCCTCCCGGGCCCTGCCTTTTCTTTTCAAGAAAAGTCGTAAGATAAGAATAGAAGGCCACCTGTCCCCGCGGAAATCACCTTTTAATCTCAGAGTTAGATCGTTGCGCCGCTGTTTTTTTAAAGTAAACGTGCTCCATCTCGTTCTAGCAGTTATAGTAGGTGTTCCGTGGAGTCTTATTTGGTTGTTTGCTTGTTGGTTTTCTTGTTTGGGAATATCTAACCTTTTTCCTAGGCTTTCCGGGGTTTGGGTCTATCCTCTCCTTTTTTTCTTCTTCTCTCTCTCCCATGTCTTTCTTGGTTGGACCAACCCAACCAGCCCATTTCTGTCTTCCTGAATTGGAATAGTAAGAATCAGTCTCTCTTTTTTTGTGGGGAGCAGAGCAGTCAAAGAATGAACCAAAGCAAATGATTGTTCTAGAATGGTTATTCCTAACAATTGCTCCTTGTGATGCAGCGGAACCATGGCAATTAGGATCTCAAGACGCAGCAACACCTATGATGCAAGGAATATTATACTTACATCACGATATCTTTTTCTTCCTCATTCTAATTGTGGTTTTCGTATTACGGATCTTGGTTCGCGCTTTATGGCATTTCCACTATAAAAAAAATCCAATCCCGCAAAGGATTGTTCATGGAACTACTATCGAGATTCTTCGGACCATCTTTCCTAGTCTCATCCCGATGTTCATTGCTATACCATCATTTGCTCTCTTATACTCAATGGACGAGGTAGTAGTAGATCCAGCCATTACTATCAAAGCTATTGGACATCAATGGTATCGGACTTATGAGTATTCAGACTATAAGAGTTCCGATGAAGAGTCACTCACTTTTGACAGTTATACGATTCCAGAAGATGATCTAGAATTGGGTCAATCACGTTTATTAGAAGTGGACAATAGAGTGGTTGTACCAGCAAAAACTCATATACGTATTATTGTAACACCTGCTGATGTACCTCATAGTTGGGCTGTACCTTCCTCAGGTGTCAAATGTGATGCCGTACCTGGTCGTTTAAATCAGATCTCTATTTCGGTACAACGAGAAGGAGTTTACTATGGTCAGTGCAGTGAGATTTGTG